TCTCACATCAATAACTCGACCCCTTCCCCCTATAGGTAGTCTGAGAGAAGTTTCTTTTGAAGTGGATACCTGAATGCCAAGTATAGCTCGTAATAATCTATCCTCGGGGGCATATGACGATTCGCTCGCTGTCTGAGGTGTTAATTTACCTACTAAGATATCACCTGTTTCTATCCAAGATCCCAGCATCACAATTCCGTTTCTGTCTAAATTTCGGAGTAAACGAGCCTCTAAATGCGGGATCTCCTTAGTGATTCTTTCAGGACCTTGGCTTGTTACATGAGTCTGAATTTCATATTTCCGGATGTGAAAAGAAGTATAAATATCTTCATAGACCAGACGTTCGCTAATTAGTACTGCGTCTTCAAAATTGTAACCTTCCCATGGCATATAAGCTACTAATACATTTTTTCCTAAAGCGAGTTCCCCACCAGCTGTAGCCGCACCACCCGCTAGAATTTGTCCCTTTTTAATGTATTTACCCCGTTGAACCTGAGTTTTTTGATGCATACAAGTATTTTTGTTGGAACGTTGATACATAACTAATGGAATGCTTAGAGTATCCCCATTACTTGAGAAAATGATCTTTTGAGTATCAGTAGAAATGATTTTTCCCTTGCGTTCGGCTATAGCTGAAATCCCCGAATCTAGAGCCGTTTGGCCTTCCAACCCAGTTCCAACAATGCACTTCTCGGACCGAGAAAGTGGAACTGCTTGGCGCTGCATATTAGAACTCATTAAAGCTCGATTCGCATCATTATGCTCGATAAAAGGAATGAGGGAAGCCCCAATAGAAAAATATTGGAAGGGAAAAATGCTTCTAAGATGAATCTCTTCCCATGCAATACTCAGGAATTCTTGACGATATCGAGCTGGAACAACCTGTTGTTCTTGAATACCCCGATTCAAGGCCAAAGAATTTCCTGCTGCTACCATATAATATTCATCTCTATTTGGTGATAAATAAACCATCTGTGCCTCTTTTGATCTCTCAGATAATTCATAAAACGGACTCTCTATAGATCCCCAATAACCAACCTTCACATGAGTAGCTAATGATCCAATAAGTCCAACGTTGATTCCTTCGGACGTGTCAATTGGACAAATACGTCCATAGTGACTCGGGTGGATATCTCGTATCCGAAAACTAGCAGTTCGCCCCGTCAATCCTCCGGGACCCAAATAACTCCATTTTCGCCCATGAACAATTTGTGTCAACGGATTAGTCCGATCCAAAACTTGAGATAAAGGGTGTAGGCCAAAAAACGATTCATAAGTAGTTGTTAATGAAGTTGAAGTTACCAAATTTTGAGGAGTCGGTATCAATTTATGCCTGATTGCTCCACATATAGTTCCTCGAACCGTATTTTCTAAACGAACAAGAGCCAATCCAAATTGATCCTGTAATAGATCTGCTACAGAACGAATACGTTTATTTTTCAAGTGATTCATATCGTCAAGTGTACCCATTCCCAATTTCATTCCAATCAAATGATCCACAGCAGCCAATAGATCTCGTGGTAACAAAAATGTATTGTTTTGGGGTATATCAAGATTAAGTCTCCGGTTCATATTTCGTCGACCAATCTTTCCTAATTCACATCTTTGTTGAAAAAATTTCTTTTGTAATTCCTTGCATAAGGACTCAGAAAATACCGGATCCCCCCCTACACAGGCAAATTGTTGATAAAACTCCAAAATAGCATTTTCTTTTGATCCAATCTTTTTTTTCTCTTTATCATTTGGGAAAGACAAGAAAATTTCAGGGTAACAAACATTCTCTAGAATTTCTCTTATATTCGAACCCATAGCTGATGATAGAACTAGAATAGATATTTTTTGTTTTCTACTTACGCGGGCCCATATCCTTGCTTTTCTATCAATTTCTAATTCCGACCTTCCCCCCCAATCCGATATTATAGTACTGGTATAGACAGAAATTCCGTTATGTTCCAATTCTGAACGATAGTAAATACCGGGACTTTGCAATATTTGGTTGATCACAATTCGGTATATTCCATTTACTATAGAGGTTCCAAAAGAATTCATTATAGGGATGTTTCCAATAAAAATGGTTTGTTCTTGCATATTTCTACCGGTTTTCCAAATTAAGACCGCGGGTACATATAATTCAGAAGAATATGTGAGTGATTCATACACAGCATCTCTTTCTTTTATCAAGGGCTCTACCAATTGATATGTTTCCACAAATAATTGAAATTCGATTTCTTGATCTCTATCTTCAATTTTTTGAAACTTATGAAATTCTTCCGTCAAGCCCTGATTAATGAACCTACAAAATCCCTCAAATTGTATCTGACTAAATCCAGGTATTGTGGACATTCCCTCATTTCCATTCTGGATCATCTTAATCTTAAGTTTCCTCTTTATTGAAAAAATCCCATTATTGGCTTGGCTCACTATTCATCGAACCCTACCTATTGATCTAGCAATGATGGAATGGATATTCTGTTTACTGAATCACATAAAATTTGAGTCAACTCCATCCATATATATCATACGTATGAACGGAAGCAAGACAGAGAAATGGAGGGCATTTTCGATGCAAGTTCAAATTTGAACTTGAGCCAGGTACAAATAGAAAGAAATGGAAATTTATAAAGCATTCCCGGGAAAAATTCTGTCACTTAGGATGATGGAGTCTTTTATCGGATATCAAAATTGATCCAATTTATACCTAATTCTTTTATTATGATATTATGATCAGGGTGCAAAAAAATAAAAAATCAATGAATTTAGGATTCAATCTGCTCTCTATGAATGAGATAAAAACAGAAGAATCAGGAACAGCATAGAGTTTCCCTTTTTTTAGGACACACAATTGAATGTTTAAAAAGGAATTCACAAATCTTTTTTTGGTAGTATAATTTCTAAAACACAATGTGGAATTGCGTACGTATATAGTCATAGGAGTAATCTTTAGGAAGTACATGCCAATATAGCTATTCGTATATCACATCTTTTATCATAATTAAACTTGGTTTAACATAGGTTAGGTCGCACTCTATACATAATGTCTATCTTCTATTCATATTCAATATTCAATGAAATATTCAAGCACGATGATCCTATATAGGGATATGCGCATAAGAAATAGACCTGGGCTCGGTATCCATGTATAAAAATTTCTGTTCTGGAGTTTACACTGTTCTGGGGTTTACATATACACATATATTTTCTTATAATTCTAATTGATAATGTAATAGATAATGATTAGTCGTAAATCAATTGGATTTTGCATCCATTAAGGTAATACAAATGGAGATACAAAATTAAGAGCTGTTCACTAATTCAAAGTAAGAAAAGTAAGTAAGAGTAAAAGATTAATAAGTAAATAGTTAATGAAGTAAAGAGTGAATTATTCTAAATTGCCCTGCATTTTACAGTCTGTGACCGGGGCCGGGAATCTTTTCACTTTTCTATAGAAAAGTGAAAAGAGAAGGTAAGTTTTTAAGCGACGCGTGTTTTGAGATAAAATCAATCGAAGAAAAGAATAGAAACAGGATCCAATAAAAAAGAGGAATTATTTTTTGGAAAAAAATAAGTACAATGGGATTCAAGATCCAAAAATAAAAGAAATTAAGAAAGTAAAAAATTCAAATCAAAACAAAATGAGGAGAGGAAAAGAAATAGAATAATAATATAATTCTAGATTATAGAAATATAGAAAGAGAATATAAGTATAAGTATAAGAATATATATATATAATTCTCTAATTTCTAATTCTATAATTATAGAATTTTTTTATTTCTTTATCCATTTTGGATAGAATTTGGCGGCATGGCCAAGTGGTAAGGCGGGGGACTGCAAATCCTTTATCCCCAGTTCGAATCTGGGTGTCGCCTGATCAACAAAAAAATACTTGGAATTTTTTGATCGAACTTGACGAATTCTTGCCCCGAAAAAGCATTAGGCAAGGGCTAGGTCTGTTGATACTTGATTTTGAGAACCCATAGGGCCTATAAAAGACTGTCATCTTTTTTCTCAAAATCAGGGTTCTGAGTGTGGCTCAAAAAGGCACCAATAAATCTGAAGCAACTCAATCTTATTAATGATCTTATTAATGATTGGTTTGGGCTATTCTGAATTGAATCAAATAAAAGAAATAGTGAGAATTCATTCTGGGCATCAGAACTATGAAAGTAAGAAGTCGGAAATCTTGGTATCCAAAGGTTCCTAAGAGACACTCCGTTTTGGCTACTAAGGTTGAAGAAAGGATTCTAAAAAAGACTATAAAGACTCCCTAATTATTTTACAATATAACTTTAACTTTCTTAATATTGAGGTAGTGTCTACTCACTCTGTCTGCGATGAAATTAGATTGGATAGGCTGATGGGAATTTCATTTAATAATTGTGGCAAAGAACTGAAGATACTTTGTATCTAGACTCACTAGAGGTTCTGAGTGCTGCTCATAAATTTCATCAGAATGGTTGAATGGCTCTTCTTTCTATTTGTATATTTTATTTTTTCTTTTTTTTTCCAATTCTTTCTATTGAAATAGAAAGAATTGGAACTTTTTATGAGTGGATTCATGAAATTATTTCATAAAGAGCCATAAGTAAGAATCCTATTTTGACTCTGCACCATTGATTCCACTATGATTATGAATCAATAATGGAATAATTCCTTCATTTCATAGAGATAGGGGACATCATTCGCATGGATATAGTAAGTCTCGCTTGGGCTGCTTTAATGGTAGTGTTTACATTTTCTCTTTCACTTGTAGTATGGGGAAGGAGTGGGCTTTAGAGCTAGGAATATTACTAATTTAGTACTTTACTGAAAAATCTACTTGTATCAATTGTGATCGTTTTGCGAAAGCTTAAAAAAACTTGACTTGCTTTAGTTTATTTAGATTTTATCTATATATTATATCTTATATATAAGATATATTAAGTAGTATTATATTATTATTTTATATTATTATTTTATTATTAGATTTCTATTTTCTATTGAATCCTCTATTAAATATTAAA